TTGAATTGGCTCTTTTCTACTAATGCTAAGGAAATCGGAACACTTTATTTAATTTTTGGTTTATTTGCTGGTATGATAGGTACTGCTTTTTCTGTGATTATTAGAATGGAATTAATGTCACCTGGAGTACAATTTTTAGCTGGTGACCATCAATTATTTAATGTTATTATCAGTGCTCATGCATTTATAATGATTTTCTTTATGGTTATGCCTAGTCTTGTAGGAGGTTTTGGTAACTATTTATTACCTGTTCAATGTGGGGCTCCTGATATGGCTTTCCCTAGATTGAATAATATTAGTTTCTGGTTATTACCTCCTTCATTAATCTTATTATTATTAAGTTCATTAGTAGAACAAGGTGCTGGTACAGGATGGACAGTTTATCCTCCTTTATCTTCTATTCAATCACATTCTGGAGGTAGTGTAGATTTAGCTATTTTTAGTTTACACCTTGCTGGAGTATCGTCATTATTAGGTGCGATAAATTTCATTACTACTGTATTAAATATGAGAACTAATGGTATGAGTTTACATAAATTACCTTTATTTGTATGGGCTATTTTTGTAACTGCAATTTTATTATTGTTATCATTACCTGTATTAGCCGGTGCAATTACAATGTTATTAACTGATAGAAATTTTAATACTAGTTTTTATGATCCAGCCGGAGGTGGTGATCCTGTTTTATATCAACATCTTTTCTGAAGAGAAAATTATTATTTTATTATTTTATTAGTTTGTTTTCTACATTTTTTATAAATATAAAACCTTCTTCTAGTTCTCGCTCATTTAATTTTGATGATTTTTATACTGTCTAATATTTTAACTAGAGTAGAAATAAAGGAAAAAGCAAAAACTTTAAATAATTAATACTAATTTTCATTGGAAAAAAGGGAATGCTTTAGCTCAAGCTATGAAGCCAAATAGGCAGATGTTAAATTTAAATAATTTTTTAATATTAATAAAAGACCTATTATTAACAGGCAAATGCATTAGAAATTCTATTTATTATTTCTGCATAGCATTACTCTAGTCCTTATCTACAATCCACTTTGTAATTCTTAGAAAAAAATTAGCTTACAAGTAAGTTCTCTAAAATATTTAATATTTAACAGAGAGTGGTATGATAAGTTTTGCCTGACAAGGTTAAATAACACTGTATTAAGTGTTAGGCTACACTAGTGTAATTTACGGTCAACAGCATCTCATCTCAAGACCGTCGGCTGTCTAAGAAGTCGCTACAGACTGGGTCACTGGTGGGTATCTGAAATGATGCTTAATGTACAGTCGATTCCTCTATCAAAATTATTTCTATTTTTTTTGATCACAAGGCTATTGTTGAAGCTATAGTTAAACTAAAAATTAACCTATTTTAGAGGACACTTATAGATTAGATAGTACAGGGACCTAATTCGAGATTTTATTAAATTAGGTTTTGAGGAATGGGTTCTTTGGTCATCCAGAAGTTTATATTTTAATTATACCTGGTTTTGGTATTGTTAGTCACATCGTTTCAACTTTCTCTGGAAAACCTGTCTTCGGTTATCTAGGTATGGTTTACGCTATGTTCTCTATTGGGATTTTAGGTTTCTTAGTTTGGTCTCACCATATGTTCTCAGTAGGAATGGATGTTGATACTAGAGCTTACTTTACTGCAGCTACTATGGTAATTGCTGTACCTACAGGAATCAAAATCTTCTCTTGGTTAGCTACTTTATACGGAGGTAGTTTAAGATTTACAACTCCATTAATATTTGCAATAGGTTTCTTAGCGTTATTCACAATTGGTGGATTAACAGGAGTAATATTATCTAATGCTAGTTTAGATATTGCATTACATGATAAAAGTTTCAAAGATTTATTTTGTATTGAATTATGTAGTTCTATTTATTTTAATAGTAATCATAATAATAATCATAATCATAATTATAATAATAATAATCATAATCATATCGAAAAATTTTGAGTAGGTTTAATGGATGGAGATGGTAGTATTCAAGTAAATCATTGGCGTAAGAAAAATTTACAGTATAGATTAATAATTAAATTATCTAACTTAGAATCTAATGTAAAAATGTTAACATTAATTTCTAAACAATTAAAAGGTAAAGTTAGAATAACTAAAGATGGAAAATTTGTTATTTGGTTTATTGATAATAAAAATCATATTATTGAGGCAATAAAAATTTTTGATAGATATCCTCCATTAACAAGTCGTCTTACTTGCTGTTTATCTTTTTTAAAATCTTGTTTAAATAATAATGATGTGTTAACTTATTTGGCTCAACGTGATTTGAAATATTCTAATCAAAATAATTTAATTCAAGAAAAAATTTTTAAATTTGAATTACCGTTGGATTATTTTAATAGTTGGCTATCTGGATTTATTGAAGCTGAAGGTTGTTTTTCAATACGAAAAATTGGTACTTACTCTTTTTCTATAGGTCAAAATGATGATATTTATCTAATTAATGCTATTAAAAATTTTTTCGGTGCTACTAATATCATTAGAAAAAAAAATAGATTTTATTATTTAGAAATATACAAAAAAGATATACTATTTAAAATTTTAGATCATTGTGAAAATTATCCTTTATTAGGAGCTAAATATGATAGTTTATTAATATTTAAAAAATTCTTTGAATAAAGTGTTGTGTTGTCATCTCACTATGATAAGTTTTTCTTATCGGTTATTTTTATTTTATTTTTTTAAGAATAGCTAACGGTGAACCCTTATTTAGGTTTTATGCAATAAACGATCTACCACTCTAATTAAGGCAATACCGTGGAAACAGTTTTTTAAATTACTGGATCTGTAGAGACTATACGTGAGATTTGAAAACTTATTAAGTTAAGTTAGTAAAAAAGATATAGTCCAAGCTTAAATGTAAATTTAAGTTAATATAACTCACTTATTACGTGGTTGCTCATTTCCATTACGTATTATCAATGGGAGCCGTTTTTGCTCTTTTCGCAGGATTTTATTACTGGACACCTAAAATTGTAGGTAGAACATATAATGAATTCTTAGGAAAAGTTCACTTCTGGACATTGTTTGTTGGGGTTAATTTAACTTTCTTCCCTCAACACTTCTTAGGTCTAGCGGGTATGCCTAGAAGAATCCCTGATTATCCTGATGCATTTGCAGGATGGAATGCTATTTCTAGTTTTGGATCTTTAATTTCTGTTGTTGCTACTGTATTATTTGGATATATTATCTATGATATTTTCGTTAATGGAAAAGAAGTAAATAATAATCCTTGGGCAGTTCCATCATATTTTACATCATTATCACAATATGATAGTGAAACAGAATCAGCTAATACTTTAGAATGGTCATTAGCTAGTCCAATTCCATTTCATGCCTTTAATATGTTACCAGTACAATCTTAATTTATTATTAATTAATATTAAAATTATTAATATTTAATAGTTAATTTATTAATATCTAATATAATTAAATTTGTAATATTATTAAAAAAAATAATAATTAAATGCATAAAACTTACAATTATTTTATATTTTATACTCCCCTCCTAAGATAATTTTATTTATTTTATTTTTAGAGTAGAATTTATATTAATTTTTATCAGAATTGAATTATTTTAAGTATAATATTAGTTTATATTTATATTTTTTTTAGTTACTTTATAAGTAATTATTAATTTTTATATTATTTCTATTTTATAAGTATAAGTATCTTAATTTTAATTATTTTTTCATATAGATTAAGTATTTATTATAACTAAGCACACATTATAATTTTTTTATATTATATTAAAAACAATGTTCTTAAACAATTTAAATAATTTATTTATTAATTCTCCATTAGAACAATTTGAAGTTACTAATTTATTTAGTTTTAATGCTCCTTTATTTGGTTATATTTCTTTAACTTTAACTAATTTAGCTTTATATGCTATTATTATTTTATCTTTAACTGTTGGTTTACATATTTACGGAAATAATGATAATAAATTATTACCATCTAAATGGTCTATCTTATTTGAAAGTTTATTTGCAAGTATTAATTCTATAGTTAGAGATCAAATCGGTAAAGAAATTTATTTACCTTTTATTTATTCTTTATTTTTCTTTATTTTAGTAGCTAATTTAGTAGGTAATATTCCTTATTCATTTACTATTTCAACATCAGTTATTGTATCTATTGGATTATCTTTTACTATTTTAATTGGTGTAACTATTTTAGGTTTATCTATTCATAAAATTCATTTCTTCTCATTCTTTATTCCTTCTGGAACACCTTTAGCTTTAGTTCCTCTATTAGTTTTAATTGAATTAATTAGTTATTTAGCTAGAGCTTTCTCATTAGGTATTAGATTATTTGCTAATATGGTAGCTGGACATACTTTATTAAAAATATTATCAACATTCTTATTTAAAATGTTCTCAGGTGGTATAATAATATTTGTATTAACTTTATTACCATTTGCTTTATTCTTAGCTATTACTGGTTTAGAATTAGCTGTATCATTTATTCAAGCTTATGTATTTGTACTTCTAGTATGTTCTTATATTAAAGATGCTATTGAATTACATTAATTTATCTAATATTTAATTTATTATTACTTATTTGCACTCCTCCAATATATATTATTAATTATTTTATTTTTATTCTTTATTAAAAAAATAATTTAATTTAAGTATATATTTAGCTTATTAAGTATATATTTAGTTTATTAAGTATATATTTAACTTATTAAGTATATATTTAGCTTAAAAGAGAGTTAGAAATCTAAAACTGAAATTTATTATATTATATAATTATTTTATATTAAATTTAGGTAAAGTTCAAGGTTTTTATAATTAAGAATATTAATATTTATTTTTTAATTAATTATAATTTATAATAAAATTTTTTTAAATACAAAATAATTTGTGGAACTTCTTCTAGTAAATATTAATTTAGTTAATACTTAAAATTGAATAATTTAATTTATTTTTATTTTATATATAATCTAACACTAAAGTTTGTTAATTTATTTTTAACTAATTTGAAATATTTGAATTCCTTTATTTAGCCTAATATTTTTTAGAGTAATCAGTATTATTTTTTTATTACGTAATTTGTCTTATAGATATTAATTCTAACTCATTATTTAATTTATTATTTAAAACTGAAATAGTTTAACGGTAGAACGTGCCCTTCATGATGGTAAAATAAAGGTTCAATTCCTTTTTTCGGTATAATACAAATATTATTATATAATTATTTATAAAAAAAATTCAATTATATCTACTAATAGATATCTAATAGTTATTTATTTTTTTTTTTTTTTTTTTATTTTTTCATTTTGCAATCTTTACTTTTATTAATATTAATTAATTATACTAATATTAATTTTTTTAGATGGGTAGAATCGGAGACTCGAACTCTGAACATCGTCGCCACAAGACGTCATTTTACCTATTAAACTAATCCTACCTCTTTTATTCTTTTTTAATTCTCTATTTTTTTCTAATAAAAGTATCGATGACAATATTGTTTTAACATCAAATAAAAATTATTTTTAATAATTTATAAGTATTTTAAAGGGGTTATTAAGGATAACTAGCAAATTTATATAAAAGGAGGCTTCTAAGCCAAAAGTCCCCATACTCTTAAAGAATAACAAATTAATATTTTATATTTATTATTATTACTTAAGAAAATTACGATATGGGACGATCCTAAGGGAAACCTTTTTATTAGTACTTCCCGAAGTAAAACATTTCATTAGGGAAAGGAAAGGAAATCAACCGAGACTCCGAAAGTAATGGTGAGTGAAATCGGATTAGCCTACACCTTTACATATAATAAAAACAAAGATTCTATTTAAAATTAAAGTAAACTTAATAATTGATTTTAACTTATAGCTTATAGAATTAAAATAAAAATTAAGTGCAAGATATTTGAATTAGTTAATTTAATTTAATTGAATTTAAATTTAATGATGGAATATTAGCTAATTTCTATATTTTAAATAATTAAATATTGATATAATAGTAAAGAAATTTATTACTATAACAATTTAATGCTTAAATTAATAAATAAGAAATGAATTAATATATTATTTATAAATTTTATTTATATTTAGTATATTATTTACATAGTAATTACGATTACTACTTAGAAGGTGAAATTGGTAAAATGAGACCTGTATTTTATATGTAAAGTTTATTATATTAATATTATTTGATTTTATCTTCAAATATATATTGGTATTAATTTATTAATATTTGATTTTGTTGTAAATCTTAACAATATATTTAATAATATTTTTATAATAGTGTGAGTATTTTATTTTATAATTTTATTATTTATTACAACTAAATAATTTTATTATATTTATATATGTTACTATTTAAATTTTTAGATTTTAATATATGTAGGTAATTTACATTTTTAAGTACGATGAGAGTTAACTTGTCGGAATATAGGGGAACCATCCTCTAAGGCTAAGTATTTATAAATTTAGCGATAGTGAAAAGTACCGTGAGGGAAAAGTTGAAAAGAGTGTAGAATAATATTAGATGTAGAAAAAGAAATAAAGATACATAGAATATTAGTTCTTTCGAAAGTAAATAACGCAGTGAAACAGATTTGAATTAGTAACTCTATAAGCAGTCAAAATCATAAAATGAAAATTTATAACGTGATAATGGCGTACCTTTTGCATAATGGGTCAGCAAGTTAATAGGAGTAGCAAGGTTTAAAGCCTAAGCGAAAGCGACTAGGTCATTTAAAAAAATGAAATGGGTTAAGTTACTTCTATTAGACCCGAAGCCAGGTGATCTTTCCAAGACCAGATTATAATGGATCGAACGGGTGAATGTTGCATAATTCTCCGAAGAGTTTTGGAAAGCGGTGAAATGCCAATCTGACCTGGTGATAGCTGGTTTTCTACGAAACATATTTTAGTATGACATCTATTCAATATTTATGGAGGTACAGCACGGTAATTCCATACAAGTATTAAATTTATTTTTAATATGAGTTTAAGTTGCGGGGACTTCGAAAATCTTACCAATGGAAATAAATCTCGGAATTACATAAATAGATGATAGATATTCAGACTATTCATGATAAGTTGGATAGTCAAGACGGAAACAGCCGTGAACACAGATTAAGGTCCCGAATGATTATTAAGTGAAATAAAGGAAGTGACAAATCGAATGCAGTTGAAAAGTGAGCCTGGTAGTCGCTACTTATAATGAACGTGTATCAACGTATCAGCCCTTAGATTGTTGCCCCGAAGATTTAACGGGTCTAAATAATCAACCGATATCGTGTTAATTTTAAAGATAGATTCTTAATAATAATTAATTTTGTTATTATATTTATATTTAAAATTTAGGTAGTAGAACATTCAGATAATTTATAGAAATATAGAAAAACTATAGAAATCCAAACCTAAAATGAACAGTGTTACATTGTTTATAGGAATCTGAAGAGAGAATGCTGACATGAGTAACGTAAAAAGAAAGTTTAAACTTTCTCGCCGAATACGAAAGGGTTATTAGCTAAAGATTAGATCTACTAATGTTAATGCGGTCTCTAAGGTACAAAACCAACGTTTTGGCTGATGAGTTTAGCTTTGAAAGTCCACATGGAGAATAAAATTTTACACAGAATTTTTTGTAAGAAATTACAAGAATAGAAGATTATATTTTAACAATTTTAAGACAATTTGCAAAATTTAATATTGAATTGTTCTGGTATTATATTATTTGAATATTTAATATAATTCTAATGTTTATTAGTTTATTATTAATAAATATTTTAGTAAATTTTTATATTAATTGGGGCCAGGAAGAAGATGTTTATTTGAATAACTTCGAAACTATATTCTAATTTAGTCTTATATTTTTAGAAACTTAAAGTGAATATTTTAAGATTATATTCTATTAAAAAAATATACATTATATTTTTATATTTTTAAATTAGTCACTTAATTTTATTTTAATTTTTGTATATTTGTATAAGCAAAAAATCCTAAGTTAGTAGAAGTTAATTTATTATTAGAATTTGGTGAGAGTTGAATTATTTTAATATTTTAATGATTTAGGCTAGTTTTTTTTAAGAATTAGTTTCTAAGCACAACCGTACCCTAAGCCGACACAGGTTCGTAGGTAGAGTATACTAAGGCGTAGAGCTAAAAGTTGTTAAGGAACTCGGCAAATTATCCTCATAAGTTCGACAACAAGAGGAACCATGAATCTTTTATAAATTAATAACTCCTGTTAATTTATTTCTATGGTGGCACAAAATCGGAAGCCCCGACTGTTTACTAAAAACACAGCTGTCTGCGATTATGAAAATAATAGTATAGATAGCGAGATTTGCCCAATGCCATATGAATAAGTAAAATAATGGGTAACTGTTTCTTTATAAAAAGGTGGTTAATAGCGGTCTTAACTATGAGGATCCTAAGGTAGCAAAATAAATTGGCCATTAAATGTGGTCCAGTATCAATAATTTAACGATGGCTTCACTGTCTCTACAACTTGCTCAGTGAAATTGAATTACCCGTGCAGATGCGGGTTGCCTCAAAGAGGACGGGAAGACCCCATGCAGCTTTACTGTAGCTAGTTATCACATATAAAGTTCTATTACCTCGGTTATACAGATAATAGGGAGTCGATTAGACATTTATGGAAAACCTTAAGTCTGAGGTGGAACTGGTGTTTATCTTTTTATTTATAAAATTTAAGAGGAGATAGTTGACTAGTTGGCAGTTTGACTGGGGCGGTCGTCTTTAATAGAGTAGCAAAGTACATCCAAATAGATTAAAAAAAATTAGATCATATTTACTTTTTAAGTAAGGTTAATATTCTGACAAATTATTTTATATTGTAAATTATTATTTATTAATAATTTCTTTAAAATCAAATTATACAAAATTCATTAATAAGGTATGCTAGACATTAAATGGAGGTTAATGAATCATGAAAGATTCTGGAGAGTGCAATGACGGTAAGCATGCTTAACTGAAAGACTTAATAGTCGAACAGATACGTAAGTAGGGCATAGTGACCCCTTGCTATATTATGGAATAGACAGGGATCAATTGATAAAAGTTACGCTGGGGATAACAGCCTAATAGCCAGCGAGAGTACACATTGTCCTGGCTGTTTGGGACCTCGATGTCGACTTAATTTATCCTCCAGGGGCAAAACCTTGGAAGGGTTCGGCTGTTCGCCGATTAAAAAATTACATGAGTTGGGTTTAATACGACGTGAGTCAGTATGGTCCCTATCCTTTTGAGGGACAAATAGTAAAAAGGGGCAGACCTTCTAGTACGAAAGGACCAATAGGCTGTGTTTCTCTAGTGTACCAATTGTAATATTTATGGAATTTATAAAAATTTAGATGGAAACAACTGATTTAAGTAAATGAAATAAAATTTGCATAGTTGGGTAGCCACAAACATATTAGATAATTACTGAAAGTATATCAAGTTCGAATCTATCCCCCAGATACTATCAATGGATTTCTCTTTGTTCTCTATCACGAATGGTTATTATTACTTTCCTAGTAATATATCATTTCTTGTAATCGGTAAAAATATATACTAAAGTTTTATACTATAGTTTTACTATATCGATAGAAAGTATTTAAATATATGTATGTATATTATATATATTTTGTAATATTAAGTTACAATATTATAATAATACGTCAAAGAGATAAAAAATCCATAAATAAAGAAATAGATCATTTCTTAGATAGGATGCAAATGAATTGATTGTAAAGTCTTAAGTTTAGCATTACTAATTTTTAAAATAGACTTGATGTTATAGGTTGTCAAAAAAAATAAAACAAAAATCAATAAGAATTAAATTATTTAATATTAAGCTAATTATTTTTTGCAATATTATTTTTTTTTATTTTATATACTATTTAAAAGTAATTATTAATATTTAATATACTAAAGAAGTTTGCTACTGGAAAAAAGCAATAAAAATTTTAGAATGCTGATTCTTAATTATTTTATTAAAAAGGTTCAATTCCTTTACTTCTTCGATCTTATTAAAAAAATTATTATAATTTAATATATATAATTTAATAATATTAATAAGAGAATTGATTTAGATAAATCTTAGAATACCTATTAACTTTTTAGTTAATTTTATTTTATAATTTTTATATTATTTAATATACAATGTAATTTTTTTACAAGGTATCATACTCAGTTACTTTTTTATTATTTTTATTTTAATTTTAATAATAAACTGAGATAATAGTTAACTAAGACTGATTGAATTTTTTTTATATACAAACAATGTTACAAAATATATCTATTTTTAATACTTTATTTAATGATGCTCCTCAACCTTGGCAAATTGGTTTTCAAGATTCTGCTTCTCCAGCCTTTACAGGTATTGTGGAATTACATAATATTATTTTCTTCTATTTAATTCTTATATGTGTTGGAGTTTTCTGGGTTTTAGGATCTACTATGTATTACTACAGTTATAATAATTCTCCTATTGTTCATAAATATCTTAATCATGGTACTTTAATTGAATTAATTTGGACTATTACACCTGCTTTAATTTTAACAGTTATTGCTTTCCCTAGTTTTAGATTATTATATTTATTAGATGAAGTTACTTCTCCTACAATAACAATCAAAGTAGTAGGTCATCAATGGTATTGGTCATACGAATATAGTGATTATGTGACAGAAAGTGGACAATCTATCGAATTTGATTCATATATGATTCCTGAATCTGATTTAGAATTAGGTCAATTTAGATTATTAGATGTTGATAATAAAATGATTATCCCTGTGGATTGCCATATCAGATTAATTGTTACAGGTGCTGATGTAATTCATAGTTTTGCTGTTCCATCATTAGGATTGAAAATTGATGCTACACCTGGTAGATTAAATCAATCTTCTATCTTAGCTGAAAGAACAGGTACTTTCTATGGTCAATGTTCAGAAATATGTGGAACATGGCACGGATTTATGCCTATAGCTGTAGAAGCAGTATCAGTTCAAGATTACTTAGCTTGGGTTGATTCAATGTAATAATTCAAAGTAATAATGAATATTAATTAATAATTAATAAAATTTTTATAACTTATAACTAATAACTAATAACTAATTCCCCTCTAAATATATTTATTTAATTTCCTCTCTAAATATTTTAAATTAAATTTCCCCTCCAAATATTTTTAAAATAAATAAATTAAATACTTGTATTTATATTAATATTAAATTAAAGTTTATAAACTAATATAATTATTATTTAATTATATTGTATTATATAAATTAAATTAATATATAAATTTTTATCTTTAAAGGTATATTCTCTATATTTAATATCATATTACAAAAATATAATGTAATGAAATCTTATCTTATATAAATTAATAATAATTAATAAAAAATATTAAATTCTAATGATATCTAATATAAACTAATACTAATAATACTGATACTAATAATATTAATAATACTGAGAACTTTTTTTAGATTATAAACTAAGTTAATTTATATAATAATTGTATTTTTAATATATTAATTTTTTATAGTTTTAATTTTTATTTATTATTATATTATTTAATAGTTATAAAAGAGAATTATAATTTCAGTTTTTAATAAATAGTAATAATTTTGTTATGATTATATTTATTAAATTTAACAAAATTAAGGGGGAATCTGATAATTGGTAATCAACTGTACTTGCACTACAGCAATGATAGTTCGAGTCTATCTTTCTCCATTCCAATATATTAAATTATTTTTTATTTCTAAGCTTCGGTTGCTTAAGGGTTAAAGCGTTCGACTGAAGTTCGAAAGACAGTGGTTCAACTCCATTCCGAGGCATTAAAAGAATTCAAATAAATAATATATTAATATATATAAGCCTGAATAGTTTAATAGGTAAAATTGCTTACTTGTAATAAGTCGTTGGCGGTTCGAGTCCACCTTTAGGCAGATTATATAAAATAAAAGAAATATACTTATAATTAATTTAGTATCTTAAAAATACAAACAATAAATAACAAATACTAAATAATAAATAAATAATAAATAATAAATAATAAAATTTTTTTATGAGTTATAGTCTAATGGCAAAACATCTTCCTTTGGCGAAGAATTTCCTCGTTCGAATCGGGGTAACTCAGTAATAACAATTAATAATTTATAAATTTCTTAATAAGGAAGCATAACTCAATAGGTCAGAGTGTTTCACTTTTAATGAAAAAGCTAAGAGTTCGAGTCTCTTTGTTTCTGCAAAATTATTTTATTAATATTTAATATTAAATTCTTAATAATATATAATATATAATATATAAGTATGAGCTGACAATTATTTTTAATTATATTAAGGATACAATATTATATTAATTATTATAGTTAAATTTTAATTGAATATTTCTACAAAAATAAATTAAATTTTTTATTAAGTATTTACCTTTTTTTCAGCTTTAATATTAATAATTTATATATAGTTTTGTATCCTATATATTAACATTATATTCTAGATATATAATGGATTATTTAATATAGTAAATAAAGTTATTTAAATGAGTATATTTTTATTTATTTAATATTCTAGAGAATTATTCACTTTACTTATATTTTTTCGATATTTAATAGGTTATTAAAATAATCTAAATTTTTTTATAATACAAATTAGCAAAATATGTCAAATAATACAAATAAATTAACACATATTATACCTTTATTTAATTCCGGTTTAAAACAAAAAATTTCATTAAATCCTGATTATAAAGATAGTAATCATAGTCCATCTTATATTATTAATAATTTTGAAGATTATTTAGAAGATAAACAAAGATTAAGATTAAAAGGTGTAGGAAGAGGATTAAAAGGTTTACAAGAATATAATAAAATATTAGTAGATTATCATAAAACAAATACTTCTTTAGATTTTATTAATGAATTAAATAAATTAAGTAAAGAATCACAAATTACTAAAATTTCAGAATTAGATAGTATAAATGAAAATAAAGAAAATAAAAATACAAATAATTATATTGATAATAAATTAATTAGTAATATTAATTTTCCTTTAAATTTATTAATAAATAATAATTCTACTTATAATTTTAAATTAAGAAATTATATAAAATTAATTAGTAAATTTTATCCTGATTTAGCTGCAAGTAAAAATAATATATTCAAATTTAATTTAAATAATACTAAATTTATTAGAAATATTTATACTTTATTACATTCAGCTTTTATTTCAATGCATTGTTTAATTAGTCAACCTAGATTATCTGTTATTAATGATAAAATTTTTATTCAATTATTTTTTTACCCTGATATTAAACTTTCTAAAGTTATTAATAAAATATTAAAATCTTTTAGAGATAATAATACTAATAGAAAAATTATTTTCAATAATAAATATAGAAATAGAAAAAATTTAATTAATAATAATAGAAAAGTTAATAAATTATTTAATATGGCAAATTATAAATCTCCATTCTTAATTATTTATAAAAATAAATTAAATATATTATGTCAATTATTAAGTAAAATATTTAATAAACCTGTGCAATTAGAATTAATTAAATTACATTATCCTTTTTATGATTCTAATATTATTGTTAATTTATTAGCTAATTTTACGAAATTTTCTAAGATTAGAAATTTATTTATTAAAATTTTTAATAATGCTCTAATTAAAAGACCTACAGCTAATATTCAAAGAAAAAGATTCTCATTATTACCTGGGTACTTAACTGGTATTACTATTAAATTTGCTGGTAGATTCCCTACTCAAAAAATAGTACCAAGAAAAACAGTTAAAATTAAAGATATTGGTAGTCTAGCTAGAAAAAAAGCAATATTAGTCGAAAATGCAAGATTTTCTAATAAAAATAGAAGAGGATCATTTAGTATATCTGTATCTACAGGATTACATTTAGGTAATTTTATTAAATAATTTTAATTTTATTTTTTTTATATTAATAGATTATTTTATATTATAAAAACTAATTCTTTTCCGATAAATTTAATATCTAATTCCTTCTCAATATAAATTGATTCAGTATCAGTATAAAATAAATTATAATCTGTTCTATTTTTTTAAATTGAGTCATAAATATTCTTGAATATGAAGTAATAGTTGATGTAACTGCAATTGATATATTTCTATCACATGTATTACTTATCATAACTTCATCAAATTTATCATTATCAATTAATGAAACTAAAGATTTATTATTATCTAATGAAATAATATCATTAATAATTTAATTCTCAATTAAATCATATATTTAGATCATTATTAATAATTTCATGATAAGAGAATATATCAGACATTCTAAATTTACCATATAAACTATTTAATAATAATATTACTATACACCCCTTCAATTTTCTTAAAAATATTCAAAGTATAATATTAATAAACTCAATATAGGTAATCTTTATATTTAATTGATTTTTGTTTAGGAGTATTAAAGATAGAGGTTCAATTCCTCTTGAGTTATTTTCGCAAATGAGCGATTTAAATACTTATATTATTACATTATATTTATAAGTACGTGATAGATATATACTAAATTTTTTTAATTTATAGTTTATATTTATTTACGTTTATTTTTTTTTTTATTTTTGTTCTTAGGGAACTCTGCCTTTAATTATTTTTATTTTTATTTTTAATTTAAGGTCACATATTCAAGGTAAAACCTACTTAAGTATTATTTATTAATATTTAATTTTTTAAAGCCTTTAGTTGTAATATTTATTATTTTTATAATTTATATTTCGAACGGTAAAACGTAGGCATTTCTTTATTATTTTATTTATGAAAAATTTTTTATTAAACATTTTAGCTTTTGGTGCAATTCTTTCTAGTATCTTAGTTATTACTTCTACTAATCCTGTTATAGCTGTTATTTTCTTAATCTCTGTTTTCTTTAATGCTGCTGGATATTTAATTTTATTAGGTGTTGGATTTATTGGTTTATCTTATATTTTATTATATGTTGGTGCTATTACTGTTTTATTCTTATTTGTAATTATGATGATTAATATTAAATTAACTGATATTTTAGAAACAGGATCTCAATATACAAAAAATTTCCCATTAGCATTAGCTATAGGTTCTTTATTTATTTTTGAAATATTTACTATTTTACCTTTCCAAATTAATAATGTATCTATTATTTCTGTATTTTTTGATTTAATTAATACTATTAATAGTTTATTTTTAACTGTTGATAATTCTTCAGTTATTAATGTTTTAACTACATTTAATCCTTCTATTGCTGATACAACTATTACTAATTTCTTACAAATTGAAGCTATAGGACATAATTTATATACATATGGTGCTGCTTTATTAATAATATGTAGTGTTTTATTATTATTAGCTATGACTGCTCCTATTTTTATTTCTAGAAAATCTAAATTTTAATTATATTTTAATCTTTATTTAATTATTATTTAATTTCTCTAGTAAATCTATTTTATTTTTAATTTAAAACTCCTCCATTTTTATTAATTTATCTATCCTTATTAATTTTACTAAATTTGTAATTGTAAACTAATTTAATATTTCTTTATTACTAATATTTATTACAAAAATTATTATTAAAGTATAGTATTTTTATTTATATTATATAGTATGTAATTCTTTTTAAAGTATAGTATTTTTATTTATATAATATATAATTATTATTAAAGTATAGTATTTTTCTTATTATATGATTTATTTTATTTATATTTATATAATAGGAGATATATAAGTATAAAGTTAGATATAGATATTAGATTATTATTATATTATAATTTATTTATTTCTATATTTTTCTAAGGATATTTAAAGTTTTTAATGATTTTTATTAGTTTATTAATATTAATTATGGCTATTGCCATTCCTTCTATTAGATTTAATTTGTCTCCTAATTTGTTTATTCGGTTAACTGCTATTATTTTTATCTTTGCCGCAGGTTTAGCTTGCAATTCCTTATATATTCAATCAATTGAATCAGGTTTAGGTATATATAGTGGTTTATTCCATGTAACTGTTACTTCTCAATTTATTGATATTTTTATTTTTATTACAGCTGCTTTAATTTTAACAGCTTGGCCTATATTTAATAAACAATTATTTAATAATAGTTACAAAAATAATTCTAATTTATCTCCCGAATTAGATAATTTTACTTTAGTTAATAATAATCCTACTACTGAATATTCTCTTATTATTTTATTCAGTTCTTTAGGTTCTTCGTTATTATTATCTTCGGCGGATTTTATTTCAATGTATCTTAGTTTAGAACTTCAATCATTTGGTGTTTATATTTTAGCTACTTTATATAGAGATTCTGAATCAGCTACTGCTGCAGGTTTAAAGTATTTCCTTTTAGGTGGATTATCATCTTGTGTGATATTATTAGGTATAGCTTTAATTTATTCTTATTCAGGTATTACTAATTTTGAATCTATATTTAGTTTAAGTTCAGTATTACATGCTTTTGGTTCTTATCAATCAGCCTCTTTAGGAATTATTTTAGGATTTATTTTCATTTTCTTAGGTTTATTATTTAAAATAGCTGCAGCACCTTTACATAATTGGGCTCCTGATGTATATGATAATAGTCCTACTATTGTAACTATTTGGTTAACTATTATACCTAAAATTTCTATAATTTTCTTATTATTTGAAATTATTAATGGATTAAATTTATCTTCTACTTTAGTTGTTTTTGATTCTATTCAATTTTTACCTGTATTTTTCTTATATTTAGCTAAATATAAAATAGTTGAAATTAGAAATTTATTATTATTAAGTGCTTTAATTTCTTTAATTATAGGAACTATTGTAGGTTTATCTCAAATTAGAATAAAAAGATTATTAGCTTATAGTACTATATCTCATATTGGATTTATTTTATTAGCTTTAGCTATTAATTCAGTAAATTCTATAGAAGCTTTATATTTTTATATATTTCAATATACTTTAACAAATTTAAATGTATTTTTAATTTTATTAGCATTTGGTTATGTTATTAATAGTAAAAATTTAATTAATAATAATTTAATTAATGCAGATATTAATTTTATTTCTCAATTAAAAGGACAATTTTTCCATAATCCTATATTAAGTTTAAGTTTAAGTATTTGTTTATTTTCAATGGCTGGTGTACCACCTCTAATAGGTTTCTTCTCAAAATATTATGTATTATATTCAGCAATTTCTAGTCAATATTATTTAATGGCTATTATTGCAATATTAACTAGTGTAATCAGTGCTTCTTATTATATAAAAATTATTAGAATATTACATACTGAAGATAATAATTCTAAAATAAATGAAATAGAAAATAATGAGTTAGTATTAAATAATTTCCATAGTTTTTTAATATCTAGTTTAACATTAGCTATTTTATTATTCTTAATTAAACCAACAATAATTTTAAATAGTGTACAGTTACTATCAATATTATTATTTGATAAATATCATATCTCATGAATAATTTAATAATGTTATTTATAATTGTACCATTTTTAGCTTTTGTTTTATTAGCTTTAAATGTTTTATTAGCTCCTAAAAATTCTTATGAAGCTAAAGTATCTGCTTATGAATGTGGTTTCTTAGCTATTGAAGGTCAAACTAGATCTACTTTCCAAATTCATTTTTATATTGTAGCTATGTTATTCTTAGTTTTTGATTTAGAAATTTTATTATTATTTCCTTTAGCTGTTACTTTATATCAAGTAAGTACTTATGGATTTGTAATAGCTTTAATATTTTTCTTTGTATTAACTATTGGATTTGTATTAGAAATAGGATCTGGTGCTATCTCTTTAACTAATACTCATGAATAATTTTATTCTATTTATAATTTATAATTTATAATTTATAATTTATAATTTATTTGATTAATTCTAATTTAACTAATTTAATATATACCCCTCCTTTTTGAGAATATTAATAATATTTATAATTTTTATATTTTTTATAATCTAAAAGAAGTTTATAGTATATTTAAATTTAATTTTAGTTATTAAATTATTAAATTTAGTTTATTAGTATACTATGAAGGAGAGGTGATCCGATTGGTAATGGTGGTTCTCTGTAAAAGAATTGGTCTTAGACCATATTAGGTTCGATTCCTAAACTCTTCAATTATAATAACTAATAATAATAAATATATAATATTTTAAATATATAATAATATATAAAAAATTAAAAGAATAATAAGTATATCTTATAATATTTCATATGAATAATATAAAAAATTTTTTTAAGACTGTAGCATAATTGGTTAATGCAGTTCGCTCATAATGGATATTATAAGGGTTCAATTCCCTTCGGTCTTATTATAAATATAAATTAAATATTAAATTAAATTACAGGGTACTTGGTCGAGTCTGGTTTATGGCGCTCGTCTTGAAAACGAGTACTCCTAAAGAGTCGTCGGTTCAAATCCGACAGTGCCCGTTAAAATTATAATATAAAAAAATATTAAATTTAATAATTTCTTAATTAAAAGTTATTTACAAGTATAATTATATACTAGATAATTTTTTTTGTAGAATATTTTTTAATTATTTTTATAATTTATTTTTAAAAGAGATATTAAGTATTGTGAAAAACATATATAATAAGATAATTTTTTTTATTAATTTAATTAATTTAATTATCGAATTTTTAGTAAGAATTTAATTTTGGTTCCGATTGAACGTTATTCAGTAGTTTTAAGACATGCAAATCATTATTTCTGATAGTAAATTATAAAATTTTTTATTCTAAGAAATAAGGTGTAGAGGTGAGTATAGTAAATAAGATACCCTATAAGTCTTCAGAAATTGGAGATAATTAATCAGAAAAGAAAATAAATTTAGTCTTTTATAAAATTATGAGTATTTTCGTATTATATTTATAAAATATTATAATCAATATTAATTATAGATATAATTATTACTAAAATTTTTTATTTATAGAATTATTTTAATTTATGACTAATTAAGCAAATTAATAATTTTGAATATGAATTTTAATAATAAATGATTAAGATAAAATTAGCTATTTTTTATTTAAAAAGGAAATTTTCTGCTTTAGGATTCTATTTACTTTGATTATGATAGTTGGTAGTGGTAAAGGCCTACCAAGTCTACGATCAAAAGCCAAGTTTGACAGAACATATGGCCACATTGGGAGTGAAAATACCCCAAGTAATATTTAATTACCTGCAGTCAAGAATATTAGTCAATGCTCGCAAGAGTGAACTAGCTAACTGAAATCATAAATGTGTCATTTATGATAAGGTAAGAGAAAATAATGATATTATCTTACTATTAGTGTCGTCTAAAACTGGTGCCAGAAGACTCGGTAAGACCAGAGACGCAAACGTTAGTCATCATAATCAGGCGTAAAGGGTTTGTAGGCGGCTTTAAATAATATAATTTAATTTTTAAAATAGCTAAAAAATATTTAATTTTTTATAGATTATATTAGAATTAAAGCTAGAATCTAATAGAGGGTGAGCTGAACAACATTTTAATTAGGATTAACAACTATACAAATAATTTGGAGTACTAAAGGTTAAAGCTATTTATCCACTAAAGATTGACGCTCAGAAACGAAGGAGAGGATCGAAAACAAGATTAGAGACCTAATTATCCCTCTCAGTCAACGATGAATGGTAGTTGCTAATTTTAATAATTAGTTATATATATTAAATTTTTATTTATTATATAATTATATTATCAATTTTATATTAGTGACGAGGTTAACACGATAACCATTCCGCCTTGTGAGTAAGACTGCAAAGTTGAAAACAAAAAAATTAGTCGGTCTTGAAGCAAACGAAGTGAAGCATGTTATTTAATACGATAATCCGCGTAAAATCTTACCAGTTCTTGTATAATTTACTTTAATTCAAATGAATTATTGCAAAGAATATTACAAAATAATATTTTATTACAGGTGTTGCATGGCTGTCGTCAGTCCGTGTCGTGAGAAGTTTGGTTAAATCCGTGAACGGACAAAATCCCTAGTGTTAATTTAAACATAACATATAATAGCGTTCATAAGATGCTAGTTGGGGCTAAGACAAGTCATTATGGCCCTCATGTTCTGGGCTATAGACGTGCCACAAAAACTTTTACAAAGTGATGCAATTCCATTTCTACAAAGAATACTAAGGAGGAGCTAATCATTAAAAAAAGTTAACTATTAAATTAGTTGAATTGTCATCTGAAACTCGGTGACATGAAAAAGGAATTTCGAGTAATCGTTGATCATTACGCAACGGTGAAGTATGCATTCAGGATGAACTAACCGTCTGTCGCTGGGAAGGAGCTTAATCTGAAGGAAGGTGTGCATTGTTCAAATTTTTCTTTTTTATAATCTATTTGATACAAAGTATATATTTTATATTAGTATTCAAATAATAATTATAAGTACTAAAAATACTTAATTAATTAGTACAATAACAAATTCTAATTAATTCTAAACAAATTTTTTAAATTTCTGTATTAGTTTAAAATTAGATTATTCTGAAATGAATATATATTATACGCTTAATAATTATATGTACTATATTATTATATATCGGTAACAGATAAAAAAATAATATAGAATTACTGATCTAATTAAAAATATAAACGTGATTATTAAGAAAACTGAACCCAACGAATTCAATTGAGTAACATCTCAAAAGTCATAGCAAGGTAGCCGTACTGGAAGGTGCTGCTGAAAAATAAAACGAATAGTTTATTACCCCCCTCCAATTTTAATTTAATAATTTAATTTAATAATTTAATAAAACTAATTTGTATTCTATAAGTAATAAAATAATAATAATTTAATATAACTAATAATAATTTTAATAAAAAATAATAATAATTTTAATTAAACTAATTTAAGGGGGTTAGCTGAGTGGTTTAGCAGTAAATTTACACTTTACAGACAGAGTTTCGATTACTCTACTCCTTATTAAAAAATAAATTATATAATTATATTCTAATTATATCTAATTATATCTAATTATATCTAATTACTTAAAAGGAAAATATTTTATATATATAATTTTTTTAATAATTTATAATAATATAATTATTCTTATGCAAGTATGCCGTAATTATAGGTAGCCGGGTAGATCTTAGGAATTTATGTTAATACGTAAGAGTTCGAGTCTCTTTACTTGTAATAAAAAATAATAATAATATATAAAATATTATATTTTATTATCTTCTACTTTAAAAGTAATTATTAATTTTCTTTCTAATACATCTTTAGCTGAATGGTACAGCATTTGCCTTCGAAGTAATAAGTTATTGGTTCGAATCCAATAAGATGTCACAAACTAAATTTATTATTTTTATTTATTATATAAAATTAATTAAATTAATACTTTAATACTTTAATACTTTAATATTTTAATACTAATTTTTTTTATAGTTATATTCTTCAATTGTATCTGCATCTTTAGTTTTTATAAAATTAATATTTAATTCTTTAGTTTAAACCAATTTCATTTAAAATTATTTACATAGTAACTAAAAGATTTAGTTTCTCTAATAAATATCTCATCTGAATGATTAATATCTTTAATATTATAATATTTAGTAATTATGATATTATCTAAGATAATTATATCTCAAGATCTATAATCATTATTAGATAGTAAATTAATAATTTGCTTATCATCAATAAACTTATCTAGTCCGATTTTTTCATCAATTTTATCATCAACAGGTGGTAATTAATTACTTATCTGTATAAAGTTTAAAGATCCTTATTATAATCATCTATCATAGAAAATTCTATAATTAAATAATTAAAATTACTATCTTTATAATAATCATTTTTCTTATCTAATATACTATTAATAAATTTAGTATAATGATTTAAAGAATCTTTATGGATACAAGATATTTTATGTAATGTTTTATTTGATTTTCAATATCTCTTAATCTAATAATTAGTAAATACATTTTACCCTTTATTAATCGATAGAAGAATCTTCTTATAATATTGTTAATTAATTGATTAGTTAATAAAGATTTGTCTAAATTATAACGTAGTGAGTATGATAACATAGAATGAGAATTATATTTCACATCTTTCATATTTAATAATACATTTTTCATAATTTTCTTAAAATTTCATTTCATAATTTAGTCAACTCACATAATTAAGCTAACAGGAGATGTAAACTTTTTTTTTATTAACAAAGGTCAGTAAGGAATAAGAAGAGTTATTAATAGTAATAAACTAAGAATTATTTTAACCTCTTCATTCTGTGCGAGTAATTCTTCCATATTTTTATTTTCAGGTATATTATAATTAGGAGAAAAATTTAAATTAACTAGATTATGAATATCTTTATAATCTATATAAATTTCAAATAAGGAATTTAATGTAATACATATTATTAAATATATTAAGAATAGAGCTAAAAAATTATTTAATTTTAACATTTTTATTTTTCTACTTATATTAATAATAATAACTTTTTCTTTTATAGTATTAAAGATGGTGCATTAATAATGACAAATAATTATAATATAATGCATACATTGTCTAAAATATTTTTTTTTTTTTTATTTTTTTTTTTACATATCATTATTATTTTCAATAAATATAATCTTTATAATAATTAATACCATGAATATTATAAATTTTTTCAATAATTAGTTATAATTTTTTTACGAGTAATCAGACTCGAACTGATCACATCTACTTGGAAGGTAGAGGTTATACCAACTTAACTATGCTCGCTATAGTTATATTATATTTATAATTACCCTTTTATTTTTTATAAATATTAATATTTTGCTGAAGGGGAGATACAATTTTTTTAAATGTTTTATAATTTAAATTTAATTATGAGTATAATAATAAGAAAGCAATCATTAATGAGAATAATCCTGTAGCTTCTGCTAAGGCGAATCCTAAAATTGCATAACCGAATAATTGTCCTCTTAATTGAGGGTTTCTAGCAGTAGAAGCGATTAATGAAGCAAAGATTTGTCCGATACCTAATCCGGCACCAATTAAACCTGAACAAGCTAATCCTGCACCGATGAATTTTGCTGCAGCTAACATAAATTTTAAAAATTTTATAAAGATAGTGTCTAACATATATTATAATTTAAATAATATTACTCTTTTAGATTTTAGAATATTTTATATATAGTTATATTTTATTTAGTTATAAATTTATAAATTTTTTTATATTATATTATAATTGTATATTATATTAACGAGTCCTACCAGATTCGAACTGGTAACTTCCTAATCGACAATCAGGGGCTCTAACCTATTGAACTAAGGACCCTATTTAACTTAACTTTTTAAGTTACATTTTATATAATAAATTATTATTTTTTTTAAATATACAAGAGCAAGGCGACTCGAACACCTAACAATGATTTTGGAGATCATGATATTACCAATTATACTATGCTCTTTAATTTTATTATTTTATATATATTCTTTTAGACTATAGGAGGGGATTTTTAATAAATATTAAGATTTATTACTTAATTTAGTAATATATAATCTTATAACTTGTTGGAATGTAAATACAGGTAAAATAAATTTAGAAAAGATATAAACTAAAGCAATTAAAGATAAGAAAGCAAATGATAATTGATTTACAAAATAAAATGGAATTAATTGTGGCATTATTTTCTATTTTTTTAAGGTTCTTATATTTTATTAATATTGAAGAACTATCTCTACTTGAATTAATTTGTAATCAAATATAGGATAAATTATTAGTTTATCTTTAAATGAGATATTGAGGGTTTCTTTAATTATTTAAAGATTATGTAAAAATTTAATTTACTCTTTTATTTAATATAAGTATATTTTTACTTTAATATAAGTATTCTAAATTATTTATTCTAAAAGTAGTTAATTTCTTTAATTAAAAAAATTTAATATAAATAAATATATTTTATAAGAATAGTAATTTTTAATTTTGGGTTAAGTTTACAGATGGTTCTGTAGTAAACCTGCAAAGTTTAATAATTTAAAGGTTCAATTCCTTCTTAACTCTATAATTTATTTATAATTTATTTATAATTTAGTTTTCTTAGTTCAATGGTTAGAACAACATTCTTCTAAAGTGTTAATTTTGGTTCGAATCCAAAAGAGAATAAACTATAAATCTACAAAGAAAATAGATTTCAAATAATTGTCACAGTGTAAACAAAATTTAATATATAAGATTGATTTTTTTAATCTTTATTTATTATTTTTTAATTATTATAAATTTTAATATATATTAACTTTAATTAATCATGATTTTTTATCATATTGTATATTATAGTATTTTTTATTATACTTATATATCAATTATTCTTTTAAAATATAATTAATTATAATATTATATAATTAAGGGTAGATTATAAAAATATTTTTAAATAAAACTTAATGATAAATAATTTTTTTTTTACTATTATTAATATATTAATTAATTTAATTGATGTATTAACTGTTATACTTCCTATGTTATTATCAGTAGCTTTTATGACTATTGTTGAAAGAAAACAATTAGCTGCTCATCAAAGAAGAGTGGGTCCTACTGTTGTAGGTTATTTCGGTATTGCTCAACCTTTCGCAGATGCTTTAAAATTAATCTTAAAGGAAACTGTTATCCCTAGTCAATCTAATAAAGTATTATTTTATTTAGCTCCTGTAGCTACTTTAGTATTTAGTTTATTAGGATGGGCTATTATACCTTTTGGTCAAGGTTTAACTTTATTTGATTTTTCATTAGGAATTTTCTATACTTTAGCTTTATCTTCTTTAGGAGTATATGGAATATTATTTGCAGGATGGTCAGCAAATTCAAAATATGCCTTTTTAGGATCTTTAAGATCAACTGCAGCTATGATATCTTATGAATTAATTTTAAGTTCTGCTATTTTAATTATTATATTATTAGCTGGTTCGTTTAATTATACAACAATTATTGAAGTACAACAATCTATATGGTTTATAATTCCATTATTACCTATATTTATATTTTATTTTATTTCAATTTTAGCTGAAACAAGTCGTACACCTTTTGATTTACAAGAAGCTGAATCTGAATTAGTTGCTGGTTTCTTCACTGAACATTCATCAGTACCTTTTGTATTCTTCTTTTTAGCTGAATATTCCTCAATTGTATTATTTAGTTGTATAAGTTCAATTTTATTTTTAGGAGGATATAATTTTCCAGAAATAATAATGAATGGTTCAATTATAAATTTACAATCTATAATTTTAGGATTGAAAACTTGTATCTTCTGTTTCTTATTTGTAATTTTCCGTGCTACTTTACCTAGATTAAGATATGATCAATTAATATCTTTATGTTGGATTAATTTATTACCTATAGCTGTAGCTTTTATAATATTAGTGCCAAGTATTTTAGTAGCATTTGATATAGCTCCTTACTAATTTTTATTCTAATAAAATATCTCCCCTTCTAAACAAATACAACTAAGGTTAATCTAATAATACTAATAAAAAATAATATTAATATTATATATAATTCTACAATAAAAGTATTTAATTTAAATATTAAAATTAGTTAATTTTTTTAAGTAATACTATATTAATATAAATTATAAATTTAATAAAAATTTTTTAAAAGAAGTTAATTAAATATATATAAAATATATTAAAAATAATTAGTATTATTATTTTATTTAATATTAATTTTATAAAGCCTATAATTTAATGGTAGAATGTTATCTTGATGAGATAAACGTAGAAGTTCAAATCTTCTTGGGCTTATATTTAATAATTATTATAATTCATTCAAAAAAAATTTTATATTAAGATAAAGAAAGAAGAATTATTGTTACAGTGTATTAATATTATTTTATATTTATATTAATATTTAATATATTCTAATCTTTTATAAACTATATAATTATATTAAAAACAAATAAATAAATATTACAAAAATTTTATATTTAAGTCAGTGATATATAATAACTGCTAATTTAATTATTACTAAATTATTTTTTTAGTTAATTTTTAAATTATATTATATAATATTATATTTTTAATTTTTATGAGATTACTTAAAAGTCATTCTTTACTTAGATTAGTTAATTCTTATGTAGTTGATTCTCCTCAACCTTCTAATATCTCTTATTTATGAAACTTTGGATCTCTGCTTGCTACTTGTTTAATTATTCAAATTTTAACTGGATGTTTCTTAGCTATGCATTATCAGCCACATGTTGATTTTGCTTTTAATAGTGTAGAGCATATTTTCATCTTCTAATGTGTTCTTTTTAAATTTTTCTATATGCTGGAATATCTTATTTTTTGTATTAATTTATAATATTTATAATTATAATTTTTTAATTTATAAAATAAGAAAATCAGCAGGTTAATTACTTTATTTTTATACAATATATTTTGTATTTTTAATAGAATTACCTCAGAGACTATACGAAAAACTCTAACTTACTTTTAATAAATTTAAATAAGATAAAGATGAGATAGTCCTATCAATTTTGTAAATTATTGTTAAAATTTATGATTATGAGAGATGTTAATAATGGATGGTTAATTAGATATACTCATGCTAATGTTGCTTCTTTCTTTTTTATTTTCGTTTATGGTCATATTGGGAGAAATCTTTACTATGGTTCATATAAATCACCTAGAATATTAGTATGGTCTATTGGAGTTATTATTTTAATACTTATGATGGCTATTGCTTTCTTAGGTTATGTTTTACCTTATGGACAAATGAGTTTATGGGGTGCTACAGTTATTACTAATTTATTAAGTGCTATTCCTTTATTTGGTCAAGATTTAGTTGAATTAATTTGGGGAGGATTCTCAGTATCTAATGCTACATTAAATAGATTCTTCTCATTACATTATATTTTACCATTTTTATTAGCTGCTTTAGCTTTAGCACATTTAATTGCTCTTCATACACATGGATCAAATAATCCTAATGGTATATCATCTAATGGTGATAGATATGCTATTCATCCTTATTATATGTTTAAAGATCTTATTACTATTTTCTTTTTCTTTTTATCATTATCAGTTATAGTATTCTATTATCCTAATTTATTAGGACATAGTGATAATTATATCGAAGCAAATCCAATGAGTACTCCTGCAAGTATTGTACCAGAATGGTATCTATTACCATACTATGCAATCTTAAGATCAATACCTAATAAATTATTAGGAGTATTAGCTATGTTTGGTTCTTTATTAATATTATTAATATTACCTATTGTAGATGTTTCAAGACAAAGAGGGAATCAATTTAGACCTGCTATGAAAGTAGCTTTCTGGTTCTTTGTATTTAATTTCTTCATTTTAATGTGGATTGGATCTCAACATCCTAATGAACCTTTTGTATTTATTGGACAAGTTTCTACATTCTTCTATTTTGCATGGTTTATTATAATTGTGCCTGTAATAGGTTTAATAGAAAATACTTTAATAGATATAGCTACAGAATCTAATAATTTATAATAATTTATAATCATTAATAAATATCTGTATATATTCTATATTTTTAAAATACTCCCCTTCTTAATTAAATTATATTAAATTTCTAATTAACTTATAAATTATAAATATGATAACATTAATTTTTTTATATTATTCTTAAATAGTTTTATATATTTACTATATTCTAGATAGTATTAGATTACTTAAGATATTTACATGTATAAGATTATTTAAAGTTAATTAAAATTTATTTTTTTATAATAATATATAAGTTATATTAAATTAGAATATCGTATTATCAAAATATAACTATTATTTATCTGATTGTAATTCCAGTGATAATTTATTATCACCATCGAAAATATAAGCTGATATAACAGTTAATACTTCTTCGTTATTAATATTATTAGATATTTTTTCTAAATCTAATGTAATTATATTATTATTAATTACAGTATCTTGTTTTATTTTATCAATAAATTTTATATTTTTCTTATCACTTACTTGAGTTACTAATTTATCATTTTTAAAATGATATTCATAATCTTTAATTGTTCTAATAAAATAAATATTGTTAATGAATTTCTCAATAAATTCTAATAATAATTGATTGTTATTATCAAAAATTCTTATAAATCTAGAATTATTATCTTGAGTTATATCAATAATATAATTATTTCTAATTATTTTATATATTTGAGTATTATTAAATTCTGATTTATTTAAAATATTACCCCATAATTTTGTATTATACATTGAAGGAATATTTATTTTATAAATGTGTTTTTAAAGATTTTTTGTTGTTTCTAATATCAACTATTAAAGATTTATTTTCAGTTTTAGACATATCTAATAATTTATATTTAATATAAATACTTATAGTTTCTTTATATACTTCTGAATATCCATCTATATCATTTTGAGGACAGAATATTAAATTAAATTATTTAATAATTTTTCTTTATCTTTTTTATTAATTTTATTAAGATATCCTAATGTTCTAAATGTTCCATCAGATAATTTATATAATAATTGAAATGTAATATATTGATTTTCTTCTAATAAATTCATAATATCGTTGAAAAATTTATCAATACAATTTTAAATAATATTGAAATCTGTAATACCATTTTCAATAGGGTAAATAAAATAATTTAATTTATTAAATTTTGTCATGTTTTTAGGCATTTTTAAATGTATGGTATTAACCTAAATGTTGGAGGGGAGTTACAAAATTATTCCTCTGAGATTTTAAATATAAAATAATCAATGAAATCATCTTCAATATCATTATATTTATATTTACATTATAAATAGCCAGCTATTTCAGCTTTAGTTAATAAATAATTAGGATAAGTTGTTAATTTGTGTTCAAATTTAGGATAAGCTTCAACTACTTTACATTCTAAAATATTCATAAAACTTACTTCAATTTTAATAGATTTATCAGAAAATAAGATATTATTAAATAAAAATTCATCTAATATCTTATCTAATATCATAGGATTTAATTTCATAATAACAGTTATAAAGATCATTTTAAAAATTATGTAGGGTATTTAAAACAAAAGGGATTATTAAACATTTTATAATAACCCATAACATTAATAAATATATTAATAATAAAAGGCTAAAACTAAATTAGCATAAATATAGTATACAGGTTCCATAATTAAATTTACCTTAATAAACGAATTCAATTTGATGTGCTTCAATATATAAAATATATATAAAAAATATATAATATATAAAAGTACATATAATATAATTTTATTTATATTATTCTTAAGCAATCTACAAAAACATATATTTAGGATGTGTTTTATTAATATATATTAACTTTATATTCTTATATATATATTAATGTTTCAAATTATATATATAATATTAATATTTCTATATTTAATATATTGAATATTTTAATTTTTTATTTTCTAATATTTTTAATTATAATTTATTTACTACGTAGAATGTTATTCTTCTTTAAATTTATATTTTCGGTAATTTTTAATTAATTTATTATGGCAAAAGTACAAGTACATAATTTTCAATTTTTCCCTTATCATTTAGTAGAAACTTCTCCATGGCCTATTGTTACTAGTTTCTCTTTATTTAATTTAGCTATAGGAGCTGTAATGTATATGCAAGGTTATTATTTAGGTGATCTTGTACTAGATTTAGGTTTTATTTTAACTTTAGGTTGTATGGCTTTCTGGTTTAGAGATGTAGGTAATGAAGCAACTTTAGGAGGACATCATACAAAACAAGTTACAAAAGGTTTAGAAATTGGTTTCTTACTTTTCGTTGTTAGTGAAGTATTTGCTTTCTTAAGTATTTTCTGGGCTTTCTTCCATGCTAGTTTAGCTCCATCAATTGAAATAGGAGGAGTATGGCCACCTCAAGGTATTACACCATTAAATCCTTTTGCTGTACCATTATTAAATACAATATTATTGGTATCTTCAGGAGCATTTGTAACTTATGGTCATCATGCTATAATTAATGGAAATAGAAAAAATGCTTTAAGAGGATTAGAACTTACAGTTTTATTTGCTGTTCTTTTTACTTTTTTACAATATCTAGAATATGCTACAGCACCTTTTTCAATAGCGGATTCAGTTTATGGGAGTGCATTCTACTGTTCAACTGGATTACATGGTATTCATGTATTAGTTGGTACTTTATTTATATTAGTTCAATTAATAAGATTAATAAATTATCATATGACAAACACTCATCATCAAGGTTGCGAATCAGCAATTTTATATTGGCATTTTGTAGATATTGTATGGTTATTTTTATTTATTTCAGTATATTATTGGGGGGGATTATAATTTTAAATATAAATATTATTAATATTAATAATTATATATTATTAGTATTCAATTATTTATTATTAATTTTACCTGTACCAATAATTATATTCTTTATAAGTAATTTAAATATAATAAACTATAAATTAAAACAAATTATCAAATTATTATTACTTACTGTATCTAATACAAAAAATCTATTATATGATAATATAACTTATATTATTAAAAAAATATTATTAACTTATTTATTTATTATTGATTTATTAAAAAATATTATTAAGTCAATATATAATTTACCTATTATAATTATGTTATTAACTATTTATACTTTATTTAGATTATGTTATATGATTCTATCTTTTTATATCCCTTATTTAATTTTTTTTATAATTAATTATATTTATCCTAATATCCAATTACTTATTTTAAATTTTATAAATTTAATATTATATTATTTAAATAGTTTTACTTTATTAGAACAATTATTAGATTACTCAAATTATTATGATTATTATCTTATTAATTCTAATATTTATAATTTAAATTTTTTTAATGATTTATTTAGCTATATTTCTAATTTATTTTTAAATATTTATTTACTATTAAAATTTTATATTCAATATTTAGATTTCTCTGAATATATTTGTAATATAAATATTAAGAATATTAGTTTAAATTATTTAATAAAATATATAGAGAATCTTTTTACTATTTTTAGTAATTTAAATTTTTATGTTTATAACTATAATTATTTATATAATTTTGAATATATTTCTAATATTAATAATTTTATGGAAAATAATAATAATAATATTTTATATAATATTAATAATTTTATGGATAAGGAGAATAAAGAAAATGATTTAATACAATCTAATTCAGGTGATAATAATAATTTAATGGATATAGAGACAGAATCTAATATTTTAAATAATAATAATCTGGATCTAAATACAATATTTAATTTAGTTAATTCTAATATTATTATTATTAATGAAGATATTACAAATTTTAATAATGATTCTTCTAATTTTATTTCTGATTTTAGATTTAGAGTTTCTAGATATGTTGTTAATTTTCAAATTACTAATTTAGGTTCTAATTTTAAAAATAATCCTTTTAATTTAGATAATTCTAATGAAAGATTCTCTTTATTAAATAATACTAATTTTAGATCTAATACTAATTTTAGATTAAATCCTTTAAATATTTTAACTCCTGTATATTTTAATAATAATAATATTATTAATTTAGATACTTACAGTGTTGAATCTCAAATTAACTATTATAGAAATATTTTAATTCATAATAATTTACAGAATTTCTTCTCTATTTCTTTAGATAATTCTGCTAATATTTCTAATATTTCTAATATTTCTGATGTAATATCTAATGATATAACTAATGTAACTAATGTAACTAATATTAATGATATTTCTGAAACTACTTCTATATCTAATACTGATATTACTACTAATTTTAGTAATTCTGATATTACAGATAATACCAATATTACTAATAATTTTAATAATTCTTATAATATAGATAGAGGAGAAGGTTCTTCTAATTTAAATCAGTCAAATAATAAAAATGCTATAGAATTACCTAGTTTTATGCAAGATATTGAAATAGATGCTTTAATAGCTGCTAATTATGAGTTCTGTTTTGGAGAAGATACTAATATGGCAGAAATTTTTACAGTAGCAGGAGGAACAAATTCTAATTATTTCGGTGGTGTAGATGTATATGGAAATATTCATTTAAGTGCAGATATTTTAGATGATCCTGCTTTTGAAATAGTAGCTAAATTAGTACCAGGTGTAGATTTTATAGAAGGTTTTGATAGTTTTGTAATCTACGACCATGATAGTGTATTTTTTAAAAATATGATTCAAAATGCTTTCTATTATAATACTCATGAAATATTATTAGATTATTTGGATAGTAGTAGAGATACTTGGTATAATTTTGAAAATAGAAAATTAGTAAGAGAAATATTATATGATATAATATTAGAAAAAAATAGTCTAAATTTAGATACTCCAGAAATAAAAGATTTAACAGAAAATATTAGTGATATTCCAGATTCAGAAATGAAAGATTTAGATTCAGAAACTGAGAATACTAATATTACAACAAAAAGTGATAAAGGTAAAGGTAGATTATTATAATTATAATTTATTCTCTTTATTAAAATATTTTTAATTAGATTATATTATTCTTTATATTCCTATTCATACATAATTAATTAATTCTTTAATATTTTATATTTTAATATATATTATTATTATTTTTTTAACTTATATCACTACTCCTACATAATTAGTTAATTAATTAATATCTTATAATTTAATATAATATAATTTTTTTTTATTTATATTATATATTAAGTTATTTTAAATAATTTACTTTTTCATTTACATTTATTAAAGGTTCCCTAAGGATTATTAAGCTTTAATTAAACTTATGAATCTATCAATATTATTATTTTTAATAGGTATTTTAGGATTTGTTTTAAATAGAAAAAATATTATCTTAATGATTATTGCTATAGAGATTATGCTTCTTGCTGTTACTTTATTAGTTTTAATTAGTTCTTTTGGATTTGATGATAATATAGGTCAAACTTTTAGTATTTATATTATATCAATAGCTGGTGCTGAATCAGTGATAGGTTTAAGTATATTAGTAGCTTTTTATAGATTAAGAGGAAATATTTCTATTAGATCTTAATATTTTATTATGTATTTATCAATTTTAATTTTTCCTTTATTAGCTTCGTTTGTATCTGGTTTTATGGGTAGAAAAATAGGTATAACAGGTTCACATATTATTACATGTACTTGTTTATCTATCTCTTCTTTTTTAGCTACAATTGCTTTCTATGAAGTTGGTATTTGTGGTTCTCCTGTTTCAGTTTATTTATTTAGTTGGATTGATTCTGAATTTATGTCTATATCTTGGGAATTCTTATTTGATCAATTAACTGTATCTATGTTTATTCCTGTATTATATATTTCAACTTTAATTCATATTTATACTACTTCTTATTTAGCTGAAGATCCTCATAATCAAAGATTTTTCTCTTATTTATCTTTATTCACTTTCTTTATGTTATTGTTAGTATCTGGTGCTAATTATTTCGTAATGTTCATTGGTCAATTCCCGGCCCGATAATATTGAAAAATATATTAAGTACATCATTATATAGCTGAAAATTCTTAAAACTTTAAGTACTATATTTCTAATAGTTGTTAAAACAAATCTTAAAGATGTTACAATAGATAATCAGCAGGAAATCTTTATTATATTTATATAAGTATCGAATCCTCAGAGACTAAATATGATGCAGTTAATTTTATAATATAATATAAAAAATTTTCTTAAATCTATTATAAAAAATAACTTGAAGAGATAGTCCTATAATCTTATGAAAATAAGGTAAATTATATAAAATATTTTATTCTATAAAAATCAGAATTTTTAAATATCACTTATTTATATTTTAGTAGATTCTACTAATTTAGCTGTAATTTGATTTAGTATTATGAATTACATATATTTTACAAGTGCAGAGATAAGATAATATGCAATTTAAAACTTTATTATTTTTTTATAATGTTTCTCATAATTTATTTTATAATGATAAGAATAAAATCATACTTTATAAATTTTATGTATTATAAATATTTAGAGTTTTAGTATTTTATATTCTGGATAATGGTAGAAAAAGTTATCATTACAAAATCTTATTATAATACTAAGTGTTAAAGAGTAAATTAATACTCAATTACATGTAAAATATCTGGTAAATTAATTATACTTATATTCGTAATATATATAATATTTTTCTAATTTTTCTATGTGGGAAGGTATTGGTGTAGTTTCTTATTTATTAATTAATTTTTATTTTACTAGAATTCAAGCCAATAAAGCTGCTATATTAGCTTTAACTATGAATAGAGTTGGTGATATGGGTTTAAGTATTGGATTTTTCGCATTATTCGCATTATTTGGATCTGTTGATTATTCTACTATTTTTAGTTTAGCACCTTTTATGAATGAAACTGCTATAACTATTATTAGTTTATTATTATTAATGGGAGCTATGGCTAAATCTGCTCAAATTCCTTTACATTCTTGGTTACCTGGTTCTATGGAAGCTCCAACTCCAGTTAGTGCTTTATTACATGCTGCTACACTAGTTACTGCTGGTTTATATTTATTAGTTAGATCTTCACCTATATTAGAATTTAGTCCAACTGCTTTATTAGTAATAACTTTAGTTGGTGCTACTACAGCTTTCTTTGCAGCTACATGTGGATTAGTTCAAAATGATTTAAAGAGAATTATTGCATTTAGTACTATTTCTCAATTAGGTTATATGGTTATGGCTATAGGTTTAAGTCAATATAATGTTGCTTTAATGCATGTAATTAATCATGCTTTCTTTAAAGCTTTATTATTCTTAGGAGCTGGTGCTGTAATTCATAGTTTTGCTGATGAACAAGATATTAGAAAAATGGGTGGTTTAATTAAATTCTTACCTTTTACTTATACTGCTATGTTAGTTGGTTCTTTATCTTTATTAGCTACTCCTTGGTTAACAGGTTTCTATAGTAAAGATTTAATTATTGAATTAGCTTTCGGACATTATAGTTTTTCAGGTATTTATGCTTACATTTTAGGAAGTTTAACTGCTGGTTTAACAGCTTTCTATTCATTTAGATTAATAAGTTTAGTATTCTTAACTGTACCTAATGGTATAAAAAATGTTTATTTAAATTCTCATGAATCTAATTTCGCTGTAGTTATACCTTTATTTATTTTAGCTTTATTCAGTATATTTTTTGGATTTGTTTTATCAGATTTATTTGTTGGAGTTGGTTCTGATTTCTTTGCTAATTCTATTTTTATAAATCCTAATAATATCTCTATTATTGAAGCTGAATTTAGTTTACCATTAATTATTAAATTATTACCAACTATTTTATCAATATTAGGTGCTACTTCTGCTATATTATTATATCATGTTTATCCAGAATTTATAATAAATTTAACTGAATCTGCTTTAGGTAAAAAAATTTATACTTTCCTTAATGGAAAATATTTCTTTGATGTAATCTATAATTATTATATTATATCTGTAGGATTATTAACTGGTAATACTATATCTAAAGTATTAGATAGAGGTGTAATTGAATTAGTAGGTCCTTATGGATTAGCTTCTACATTTATAAATACTGCTAATAATATAGCTAAATTAGATACTGGTATTATTACAACTTATTCTCTATATATAACTATAGGAATATTATCATTAGTATTCTTAGTATTTGCACCATTATTATTTGATATTTATATTATTTCTGAATTTAGAATGATTGTTATATATATATCAGCTTTATTCTTTTCTTTAATACCTAATTTATCAAATAAATAATATTTACTATTTAACTTTGATTATTTTTATTTTAAAATAAATTTAATACTAAAATCACTATTAATAAAATTATAACTTTAAGTTATAGAACTTTACTAAAAATTTAATTATTAAACTAATCTCCCCTTCCATATAATATATATTTATATTTTATAATATTACTAATTTATTTTTATTTATATTTACTAATATTTTTTTAATATTTTATATTATATTATATATTAAAATTCTACATTTAGGTTACGACAAATATATTTATTTATTTATTTTTTAATTATGTTATTTTTATTATTAATTATACCAATTATTGGTTCTTTATTTATCTTAACTATTGATGAAAAATCTTTTAATAGTCAAGTAAGAATGAGAACTATTGCTATTACTACTTCTTTAATTAATTTCTTTATTTCAATTTTTTTATGGTTAGAATTTGATGCTAATACTACTCAATTTCAATTTGTTTCTGAATTTGATTATTTAACCTTTGGACATTTAAATTTAGGTATAGATGGTATATCATTATATTTTGTTTTATTAACAACTTTTATTACTCCAATAGCTATAATTTCTAATGCTTATAATATTAATTCTAATTTAAAATTTTTTTTAATTTCATTTTTAATATTAGAGACTTTACAATTAGCTTTATTTTTAGTTTTAGATTTACTATTATTTTATATTTTTTTTGAAAGTGTTTTACCTATTTTATTTATTATTATAATTGTTTATGGTTCAGGTGAATTTAGATTTAGATCTGCTAATTTATTTTTCTTATATACTTTATTTGGTTCTTTATTTATGTTATTAGCTATTTTACAAATTTTTAATTTAGCTGGTACTACAGATTTTCAATTATTATCTTTAATTGATATAAATTTAGATTCTCAAAAATTATTATGGTTAGCTTTTTTTTTAGCATTTGCAATTAAAACTCCTTTATGGCCTTTTACTGGTTGGTTATATAGAGCTCATGCTGATAGTCCTTTAGCTGGTTCTATCTTATTGGCTGCTACTATTTTAAAATTTGCTACTTATGGTTATATTAGAATTTTAATTAATTTATTACCTGATGCTACTAATTATTTTGGACCTTTAGTGCAAACTATTGCTATTATTACTTTAATTTATGCTTCTTTAGCTACTATTGTGCAACAAGATACTAAAACTCTTATTGCTTATTCTAGTATTGCTCATATGAGTGTTGTTATTTTAGGTTTATTTTCTAATACTATTCAAGGTATTGAAGGTGCTATTTTACTTGCTTTAGCTCATGGTTTTGTTTCTCCTGCTCTATTTATTTGTGTAGGTGGAGTTATTTATGAAAGAACAGGTACTAGAGTTATTAAATATATTAGAGGTTTAGCTACTTATATGCCTGTATTTACTATATTATTCTTTATTTTTACTTTATGTAATACTGGAATACCTTTAAGTTTAAATTTCTTAGGTGAACAATTAGCTTTAATTGGTATATGGGAAATTAATCCTATTATTTCAGCTTTAGGTGCAACAGGTATAGTTTTATCTGCATGTTATTCAATTTATTTATATAATAGAATATCATATGGAACTTATTCACCTAATATGAATAATGTAATTATTTTAGATATTACTAGAAGAGAATTTATAATATTAATTTCTTTATTAATACCTACTATATTATTAGGTATATTCCCTAATGTAATTTTAGATTCATTACATGTATCAGTATCAACTTTATTATATAATTTATAATAATATAAACTAATTAACTTTAATTTACTAATAATTTTATCTAAATTAAATTAATAATTATTAAATTTTATTATCTCTTCACTTAATTTATTATATATAAAAAATATTATATTATTAACCTATAAGATATTTAAGACTAATTACTTTAATCTAATATCTAATATTTAATATCTAATATTTAATAATAACTATCTCTAAAATTAAATACTAACTATAATTAATATCTCCCCTTCACTTAGTTTATTGCATATAAAAATATTATATATATTATAATTCCTTAATTTATCTTAATATTAATTCTTACTTTATATATTCTATCCATTTAGTTTATTACATATAAAAATATTTTATTTAAGTATAATAACTTAATTTATCTAAATTTTAGATTAACTATTAATTTGTATTACTTTTCCACTTAGCATATAAAAATTATTATCTTTAATTTGCAAATATACCTTACTTTAAATCTAAATTTTTAATCTGATATTTTATACTTAAATTTGTATTATATTTTTAAAAGAGTTAAGTAAGTTTAATTTTTCTATTTAACTTAAATTTATATTATAAAGTAAAATTTTAATGGTAGAAGATGAACTGGATTAATCGCTCCCTTTGGGTGGGAGAAGAAGCGTGTTCGAGTCGCGCCTACCATATATATCTAATGTTTATTATTATTATTATTATTATTTTAAAAATAAATTTATATTATTTCTTTACTTTCGGTGTTATGGCAGAGTGGTTATTGCGGGGTACTGTTAATACCTTATTCAGAGGTTCAATTCCTCTTGACGCCTATTAAAAAAAAATTTACTACTATTTTTATATTTAATAAAAGAAGTTAATATATATTTATATAGTAGTACTTTGCAAACATGTTGAAATTTTGGTAAACAATCTCCTCTTAAGCAGGAGTGGAAGTAATTCCTTAAGAGTTCGAGTCTCTTTGTTTGTAATTCATGTTTCAATGATAGTGTTCATTTATTTTAAATATAAATTAATTAAAAAAATCAAACTAAAATTTTGGTTTATTATAATATATTATATATTTACTAAGCGATATAGTGTAAAGGTTGCACCACAGTCTCATGAACTGTTAGATTTGGTTCAAATCCGGAATTCGCTATTATTTTAATAAATATTATATTATAACTAGGTCTTTTAGTGTAATGGTAGCCCATTATCCCTTCACGATAGTAGTATCAGTTCGAATCTGATAAAGACTAATTAAAAAAATTAAAAAAAAAAGTTATTAAGATAAACTATAGAAAACTATTTATTATTCTATTTTTTATCTAACTTATTTTATAAGTATAACTAAATAATTAATATTACTAAAGATTAAAAGTAGTTAAATACTGCTATATTATTTACTAAATATTTTTCTTTAAATTATTGGAATAGTTATCATTGGAAAGTTAAGACAATTGCTAATTGTTCGGGGCAACTCTTGGGTGTTCGACTCACCTCTATTCCGTATTAATTCTTTTCCTCTGATAATAAATATAATTATTATTATTAATTGATATATATTATATATAAAAATGAGGACATTTATTTATTTAATTAATTTTAATATTTAGTGGTAATATTAAATATTTTTTTAATTTATATTAAATATACAGAGCTGAATAGTTATAGAGTAATAGGTAGTAAAGTAATTCAT